TGAAACTTGGATCAAGGAATCAAATGAATGAAAAAGATAATGCATTTTTAATGAATTTTGTTTTGACCGTTAACGAAAAGAAAAAATAGGATAAATAATTAGGGAGTCGAGCAGGCCTTTTTTTGGGGATAGAGGGACTTGAACCCTCACGATTTTTAAAGTCGACGGATTTTCCTCTTACTATAAATTTCCTTGTTGTCGATATTGACATGTATAATCGGACTCTATCTTTATTCTCGTCCAATTAATCAGTTATTTATCAGACTATGGAGTGAATAATTTAATCAATTAATATTCGATTCTTTCTTCAACTTGAAATCGGTTCAAAACAAAATTCTTTTTTTTTTTTATTGCAATTTTGATATAAATAATATTAGTTTGATATAAATAATATTAGATAGAAATAATACTAAAAAAAAAATACAGATTCAGGCCATCATTAATTATTTGCGATTAATTATTTGAGATAGTATTTTAGTACACATACATATGTATATAAAGTTAGCCTTTCTAAAGTTTAGACGAAAAGATTTTACTAATGCACAGCAAAGTAGTCAACTCCATTTGTTAGAACAGCTTCCATTGAGTCTCTGCACCTATCCTTTTTTTTTATTCCGTCTTTATGTATATGTATGAACCTTGTTTTGTTTTTGGAAAACAGGATTTGGCTCAGGATTGCCCATTTTAAATTCCAGGGTTTCTCTGAATTTGAAAGTTATCACTTAGTAAGTTTCCATACTAAGGCTCAATCCAATTAAGTCCGTAGCGTCTACCAATTTCGCCATATCCCCCCCTTTTATATTAAGATCGATCTTATTATGCTGCTATTCTTTTTTTTTTCTTTCATTTATAATCTATCGGAACTGTAGAAGTTATTAAAAAAAAAGAATTCCTAGAAAGGTCTTTCTATTTGTATTTGATTTCTTGTCTATCTTCTTTCATCTCGATCGGAGACTCCTATTTGGTCTAATCCGAAATGATTCTAGCATTTCTGTATCCGCAATTCAATATAGATATATACCACATTTATTATATATGCCTCTTCCCCTCTCATTTTTCTCATGCAATTTGAGATACTCGAACGGTCGATTCTTTTCTTTTTTGTTTTGCTATTCTATATTAATTATGTATATTAATTTTGAATAACTAAGAATAAAAAAAACTAACTACGATTCGAGTAGTTTACTAAATTCCCGCGCATGTACAATTTCGGTTGTTATTCTTATGTAGGCCCGCTTAGCTCAGAGGTTAGAGCATCGCATTTGTAATGCGATGGTCATCGGTTCGACTCCGATAGCTGGCTTTTCATTATTTGTTTGATTTTTTTACTTGATTGATAATGTTTTTTTGACATCAAAGAATATTGAAAAAGCTTCTTCCCCTTTTTTCTAAGAATCGCCGATTATATTATTATGTGGGAGAAATTTTCCATTATGAATAGAAAAGTTAAAGCTCTCCAGAAAAACATTATTATTGTATATACAATAAAGTCTGGGAGAGAATCCATCTCATTAGTCTTTGTAATATAATATTTCATGCCCCCCATTTATCATATTTATCCTTTAGTTCAGTTTTAATATGAAATTTCAATAAAATAAGGGAAATAAGGAGTTTTTATGTCACGTTACCGAGGGCCTCGTTTCAAAAAAATACGCCGTCTGGGGGCTTTGCCGGGGCTAACTCGTAAAAGGCCTAGAGCCGTAAGCGATCTTAGAAATCAATCGCGTTCCGGTAAAAAATCTCAATATCGTATTCGTTTAGAAGAAAAACAAAAATTGCGTTTTCATTATGGTCTTACAGAACGACAATTACTTAAATACGTTTGTATCGCCGCAAAAGCAAAAGGGTCAACGGGTCAGGTTTTACTACAATTAATCGAAATGCGTTTGGATAACATCCTTTTTCGATTAGGTATGGCGTCAACTATTCCTCGAGCCCGGCAATTAGTTAACCATAGACATATTTTAGTTAATGGTCGTATAGTAGATATACCAAGTTATCGCTGCAAACCTCGAGATATTATTACAGTGAAGGATGAACAAAAATCTAGAGCTATGATTCAAAACCATCTTGATTCATCCGCCCAGGAGGAATTGCCAAAACATTTGACTTTTCAACCATTCCAACACAAAGGATTGGTCAATCAAATAATAGATAGTAAATGGATTGGCTTGAAAATAAATGAATTATTAGTCGTAGAATATTATTCTCGTCAGACTTAAACCTAACTAAAATAATAAATAATCTAAAATAATAAAATAATAAAATAAAGGTTCGGACAATTTTGCCCCCTGGTTCCTAAGTAAATATAAGCGCGGGGGGGCTTTTCTCCCATTCATATATCATATATCATATTAGGGGTAGAGATATTTTTATCCTTTGACCACTCTTTACAGTATTTTTTGTACCGCAGAAATGAGGAATACAGACTTTATTTATAGGAAAGGTGGGAATAAAGGTATCCATTCTTATGTGATTTGATATATTTCAGTCAGTAACATTGATAAATTAGATGAAGGTACGGAAAGAGAGGGATTCGAACCCTCGGTAAACAAAAAAAGCCTACATAGCAGTTCCAATGCTACGCCTTGAACCACTCGGCCATCTTTCCTACATAACGATTCTGGACCAGAAACCGAGTAAATCGCGAGTCATTCATATTACATTATTGGATAGGTGCGGTATGTACAATCTAATTTTAACTATAACTAAAAAAACGAAAAAAAAAAGAGAAACCGCCCGTTCGAGTCCTCCCTATCCATTGATTTAAGCCGGTCTAGTTATCAGAAAGGGATGCGCGCGCTGTCTACGAATATATCTTTATTGTTTTTAACAAATTTAACAAAGAATTTTTCAAAAAAAAATTCTCTTTATTCCCCAGCGACTTTTATTTGATTAAAATTCAAAGTTTTCTATTTTTATAGTTAGTTTCTATTTTTTTTTTTTTCTGAGTCAAGTCTCTTTTTATGTTATTTTGTACTGTACAATTCCTTTTTTTGTGGGGTCGTTTTCTCACGAGAGGTAATAAAAATAAATTATAAAATGGATTGAGTGCTACCTATGCCTAGATCCCGGGTAACTGGAAATTTTATTGATAAGACCTTTTCAATTGTAGCCAATATCTTATTACGAATAATTCCGACAACTTCAGGAGAAAAAGAGGCATTTACCTATTACCGAGATGGTGTGATTTGATTTTTTCTTTTTTTTACTTAACTTACCACTATCAAGCCTGAGGAAAAAAAAAGATTAGTCGGGATAGAAAGATTTGAAATAACTCTACGCCTGGTGAAGGTGAAGTTTATAAATAAAACAATTCCTTCTGTTGTGTATTCCCGATTAATGCAGCCTCAGATGCTTCAATTGTCGATTCTAGCATTGAGCGAAAGGTTGAACCTAGAACTATGGTTCTGTATTGCAGGTTAACCCAATTCCACTAGTACCATATAAATAGGCAGCATAGAGGAAGAAGCACTACGTCTAGGAATCAACAACACGAAAACTTTGTTATAAATTATCCCTTTTCTTTATTGGGATCAAACTAAGAACAATGGTTGGGACAACAAGCATCCATCTCGTTCGTACTTTGAATACCCATATAACCGTCGAAGACTGTTGAAGTGACTAATTCCTAGAAATTAAGAGGCGTTGAGGACAAAGAAATTGTTGGAGTTAACTTAACATTTTTATCTAGTACTGACGCGCTCGATGTTACGAAAAGATCTTTTGCAGTAAGGTTGGCTAGAGATTTCTTGTAAAAACACTAGCCCCGTTCAGTTCATAATGAGAATATTTTACTGCCTTTTGATTCACTGTATTATTCTCATTATGCACATAAGGGAGGAGCCGTATGAGATGAAAATCTCACGTACGGTTCTGGAACGGAGATTCTTTAATTTAAATTGAATAACGACCGTAACGAATGTCCGCCCAATCTGAAGGAAATTATGCGGAAGCTTTACAGAATTATTATGAAGCTATGCGCCTAGAAATTGATCCCTATGACCGAAGTTATATACTCTATAATATAGGCCTTATTCACACAAGTAATGGAGAACACACAAAAGCTTTGGAATATTATTTTCGGGCACTAGAACGAAACCCTTTCTTACCACAAGCTTTTAACAATATGGCCGTGATCTGTCATTACGTGCGACTATCTCCACTATAGAAAGAAAAAGAAAGAGCCAAATCCACTAGTAAAAAAAAAAATAGGCTTTCTACATATACATCGTCAAAAAGAACGATTTTTATCAGCTGTAGCAAAGAAAGAAACTTCATAGAAGTCAAAATAGGAAGAAAAAAAAATATGCTTATATACTATATTCTATGGATAAAGGATCTAATTGATAGAGGAAGTACCGTAAAGATCAATTAGCGAGATTTTTGGCCGATACACTAAGAACTGCTTCCTTATGTCTTATGTCATAATATGAGACATACTTTAGGAATCAACTTATGTAACAGAGGCGATCGCCTAAAGTATTGAGCAGCGGTGCAGCATCAGATCCCAAAGATAGTAAGTCCTTTCTTTCTTATGAGGAAGGGTCTTTTTCAAAGATTCTATATAAAATTTATCTATTTCTATATGAAAGCGAGATAGTTACCTTTCAGAAAATTCTAATGATAGTAGAATGCCTACGCTTTATTCTTCTGAGGGTGGGAGAAAAGATAAAACAAAACGGATTATTAATCAAATCAAAATTCAAATTCGAAACTCATGTAATTAACCCCCTTTGGTTAACTCGAGAAAAAAAAAAAAAAAGGGGGGGGTACCAAAACAATTGACTACGGAGCCGTATGAGGTAGGAAACTCTCAAGTACGGTTCTAAGGAAAGGAATTTACTCGCCTATTCCGACCGAGGAGAACAGGCCATTCGTCAGGGAGATTCCGAAATTGCAGAGGCGTGGTTCGATCAAGCCGCTGAGTATTGGAAACAAGCCATAGCGCTTACTCCTGGAAATTATATCGAAGCACAGAACTGGTTGAAGATTACAAG